TTGGTGCTTACTTTTATGAACCAAGGAAATACCTATGATTTGATACATAAAAAACTGTCCGTCATTTTTTACAGATAGACGGGCAGGTTCCATAATTAATATTCCCTTTTTCGTTAATTGTGTAAGATTTAAACGCCTCCTCATTATATCCAGATTCATTTCTTTCCTTTGAATATAGGATATAGTAATTTTTCTTACATTTATGAGGCTAACCAGCAGACCATATATCTGGATATTATTCAGCATTTTTTGATTCAATTGATTCAAACGTCCAGTCCATCTTAATTGCAAAGGAAAATCTCCTTTAAGGAATGTTTTTAGTTTTTCAATGGATTCTAAAAAATATTCTTCAATATTGTTTTGATTCTTTAATTCAAAATATTGTTTTGAATTTGAGGGACTAAAATTTAAAACCTCATCCTCCTCTTGTTTTCCCTTGATATTTTTATTTTCAATAAAATTTGGATTTATATTCAAATTAAAAAGAAGTAAGTTCCTTGGGATAAACCAAGGTTTCTCTTTATATTTATGATAAAGTATCACAAACTCTGGAAAGAAAAAAACTTTCGGATTCGATATGAGGCGATTTAGGATTAAGAATTTTTCATTCATTCCCATCCAATCAAAAGACATTCCCATCCAATCAAAAAAGACCTTGTTGTAATTGATTTCAGAATTTGAATCAATTGGAAGATAAAAAAGACCATTACCTTTATTATTAAGTTTATCCCTGATTTGGTCCTTTTTAGGTTCAACCTCAATATTTGTACTAAATTTCCAATCCAAATATTTTCTATCTGTATTTTTTTCCCTATATATAATATCACTTTTTCCTAGATAATTCTTGATAGGAATATTCTTGAGTATGCTAAAAATTTTTTCGTTCTTTCTGTTGGAATTTTCTTGATTCTTATTTGTTTCTAATGATGATCTATAAATAGAGGCCTTTTTCTTAGTTTCAGAATGAATATATTTATATGATAAAAGATCATATCTATAGTTTTTTTTAAAATTTTCCTCTTTATTTGGTAATAAATATACTTTCGAATTTTGTTTTTTTTTTGAATCAAATAATTGGTCTTTTTCATAGGAATACCGTTTATTTAAATCCTTATTTTGAGACGTATAGCATTGATTTAGTCCATTTCTCCATTTTTGTGGGACTAATCTAGACCATGTAATCTGGGATAAATCGTATTGATAATGACCTCTTAACCAGTTTTTCCATGGATTCATTCCATTATTTGGAAGTTTCTTATCTCTTACTTCAGAATCAAATATTCCTTGTCTTCCAAAAAGATCTTTTATTTCATTCTTAAGAAAAAAAGAAGGTCCATTATATTGAAGAAGAGATCTTAACTTATTGAAGTTAATAACTTGGGTTTGTGATAATTTAAAAAATACATATTTTTGTGACAAGTAAGATAAATTAAAAAAAATATGTGACTTCCGCTTACTATTTCTAAGATTTTCAAAAGCATTTTTTATAGTCATAGGCGAAATGAAGTCAATTTGATTTTGTTTTGTTTTATTAATCCTTTCTTGATCTTGATTTATTTCATTATTGTCAATGTATTTATCAATAATTTTTTTTGTTGATTCCATACAAATTTGTAGAGTGATTCTGCGCATATTAATGATACATAGAAAGATATCTATGTATATTTTTTCAATGAAAAATTTAATTATTAATTCAATATTTTTTCTTTTTAATATTTTCCAAATTTTTGGGGGTGATTCTCCATTATTATTATTTTTTTTTTTTATTCCCGGCGTTACTTTTTTTTTATTTTTTTTCATTATTTCTATTTGATTTCTGATTGTGTTTCTTCTATCAATTCTATGTTTCATTTCTTCTTCGGCCTGTGAATAATTTGTCCAAGCTGTAGATCGATTTTGAGTAAGTGATTCATGAATTATCTGAGTGCTGATTATAGAATCCTTTTCTGTTTGAGTTTCACTTGATTCATATATTTCTGTCGGTATAAATAATGGAATTTTATTTTCTTTTAAAAGTTCTTTTCTTTTTTGTTTTACAAAGAAAACTGCTTTTGATTGTTTTTTTTTTATTTTTTTTAAAACTCTTCGAACTCTAAAATTCAATTTTCTTATTTCGACTTTATAGTCTATATCTTTAAAAATGGGTTCAAAAAAGGAAGGTGTTTTTCGAGGAGGACCAAACGGATATTCTGTTTCCTTTCCTAAAACTGTTAAAAAACAAGAATCAAAATCATCTTGTTGCTTTCGATCTCTATCAGAAAGTCGTAGTTTCGATCTGTGCCAAGGTTTTAAATGAAAAGGATATAAGATTTTGATCTGAAAACCCTCTCTTAACCAATTTTTAGGAAATTCTGTTTTGGAGAATTGAAGACCATTATAGCTACACTTTAGATAAATTTCTCTATTCCAATCTTGAAAATCCTCATACCATTCCGGAGATTGCCGTAATAAAATACATCCAATATTCTTAGCTATTATTAATAAGGGTAATTTAATATAT